TCACAACAATCAGATTTTCGACGAGACATAATTAAAGGCTTGATACGAGCCCAAAGGCGTAAAACAGTTATTTGGAAAGCCCTTGAAGCAAATTTACATTCCCCCATTTTTTTGGACAGAATAGACAAAGACGTTTTTTTTGATATGTCCGAGATAATTAAAAAAAATTTTGAAAATTTTATAAGGAAAAACACAGAATTAAAAATTATAAATTATACAGAGAAAAGGTCAAAAGAAAGTACTAAAAAAAAAGTTAACAAAAGAGAAGAAAAAAAAAGAAGAGAGAAAGCACGTATAGAAATAGGAGAAGCCTGGGATAGGCTTGTAGTTGCTCAAGTAGTAAGAGGTCTTGTATTAGTAACCCAATCCTTTTTGAGAAAATATATTACATTACCATTATTGATAATAATTAAAAATATGGGTCGTATACTATTATTTCAATTTCCCGAATGGTCCGAAGATTTAAGGGATTGGAAAAGAGAAATGCATGTTAAATGCACCTATAACGGCGTTCAATTATCAGAAAAAGAATTTCCTAAAAACTGGTTAAGAGACGGTATTCAGATAAAGATTCTATTTCCTTTTCGTCTGAAGCCTTGGCACAAATCTAAGTTTAAGCGACAAGAAACTTATAATTATTCACCGAAAAATAAAGAAAAAAAAAATGATTTTTTTTTTTTAACAGTTTTTGGAAAGGAAACTGAATTTCCTTTTGGTTATCCGCGAAAACAACTTTCATTTTTTGAACCGATTCTTAAAGAACTAAACAAAAAAATTATAAAAATTAAAAATAAATGTTTTAGGTTTCTTATAATTTTAAAAAAAATAATAAAATTTTTTATAAATATTTCAAAAGAAAAAAAAAAGGGGTTTATTAAAAACATTAAATTTATAAAAAAACAAATAAAAAAATTATCAAAAATGAACCAAATTCTATTATTTGGATCGAGACAAATAGAAATATATGAATTGAATGAAAGCAAAAAAGAAAAAACTTTGACTTTGATAAGAGATAATGAGATAATTCATGAATCGTCAATTAACATTGAATCTACGAATTTCACAACTTTTTCATTGAAAGAAAAAAAAATACAAGATCTAACTAATCGACGAAAGACAACTGTAAATCAAATACAAACTATTTCAAAAGACAACAAAGAAAAATTTATAAGCCTACATATAAATATTAGTTTTAACAAAATGAGTTATGATGATAAAAAATTGGAATCGAAAAAAAATATTAGGCATATATTAAAAATAAAAAATTTTGAAATACTTCGTAAAGCAAATTATTTTATAAACTTTTTCATTGAAAGAATATATATAAATATCTTTATATATATAAGTAATATTCCTATAAAAAGTGCACAACTTTTTTTTTCGTTTTTTTTTGAATCAACAAAAAAAATTCTTAATAAATACAATTCCTATAATAACTATATTTACAATAATAAAACAAATCAAGACAAAATTTATAAAAAAAAAAAAAAAAAAACTCAGCTTATTTATACTATAAAAGAGTCACTGTCTAATATTAGTAATAAGAACTCACATACTTTTCGTGAATTATTTTATTTATCACAAACATATATCTTTTACAAATTATTACAAACTACAGTTTTTAACTTTTATAATTTATATAAGTTAAAAGTGAGAAATGTCTTTCAATATAATGAAACATCTGTTTTTCTTAAGACTAAAATAAAGGATTATTTTATTGTAACACATAAAATATTACATTTCGACTTAAGACATAAGAGCCTAGTAAATTCTGGAATACATCAATCTAAAAATAAAAATTTGATAAAAGGTTATTATCAAGATGATTTATCTCAGTCTACGTTAGTACCACAAAAAAGTAAAAATATAGTAAAGCAACACTTTCTATTTCAAAATAAACATTTAAATTTAAACAAACGTTTTTCATATGAAAAAGATCAATTAATTAACGAAAAAAAAATATATATTAAAAAACAACATAGATACAATCTTTTATCATTTAATTTTATTAAATATAAGGATAAGAAGCATTCTTCTATTTTTAGATTACCCTTACAAGTAAATCATAACCAAAATCATTTATATAATTACAACGAACATAAACAAATTTTTTTTAATACACCAGTAAGTATTCCTATCAATAATTTTCTAAATAATTTTATAGTAGAAACTAATATTATAGATATAAATAAAAATACGGATATAAAATATTTTGAGTGGATATTTCTAAATTTTCGTTTTAGGAAGAAAATTGATATTGGGGCTTGGAACAATATGGATACTGACGCCGACAACAATAAGTATAATAAGATTAGGACTAATTATTCTAATTATTATAAAAAAATTAATAAAATAGACAAGAACGGTCTTTTTTATCCCAGGATTCATCAAAATCAAGAAATCAACCCATCCACCAAAACAAAACTTTTTGATTGGATGATAATGAATGAAGAAATACTAAGTTGTTCCATATCAAATTTCGAGCTTTGGTTTTTCCCAGAATTTTTCTTACTTTCTAATTCGTATAAAATTAACATATCAATCAAATTTCTATTTAATGTAAACAAAAAGGCCAGCGAAAATAAAAACACCCCTGTAAAAAAAAAAAGTTTTATATCAATTTTTTCAAACGAAAAAAAATCTATTGAAGTAGAAAAAGAAAATACAAGAGAAAAAAAAAGCGCTTTACAAGCATATTTTGAATCAACTCTCTTAAACCACGAAAAAGATATTGAAGAAAATTATGCGACATCAAATATTAAAAAAAAGAAAAAACAATACAAGAAGAACATAAACATATACATGGGGTTTGATTTGTTACTAAAACGATATTTGCTCTTTCAATTAAGATGGAATGATCTTTTAAATCAAAAAACAATGAATAACATTAAAGTATATTGTCTGCTACTTAGATTGATAAACCCAAAAGAAATTACTATTGCCTCTATTCAAAGGCGAGAACTCAGTCTGAATATTTTAATGATTCAGAAAAATTTAACTCTTACAGAATTGCTTAACGAGGGAATATTTCTTATAGAACCCATTCGTTTGTCTATAAAAAAGGAAGGACTATTTTTTATGTATCAAACTATAGATATTTCTGCGGTTCATAAGAATAAGTACACAATTAATCAAAGGTACCGAGAAAAAGTACATGTTGATAAGAAAAATTCTGATGAAGTCATTCCAAAGCATCAAAAGTTGGATGAAAATAAAGCCAAAAATCATTATGATTTGTTTGTTCCTGAAAGTTTTTTATCCCCTAGACATCGTCGAGAATTGAGAATTCTAATTTGTTTCTATTTTATGAATCGAAATGGTATGCCCCTAAATGAGACATTTTGTAATGAAAATAAGGTAACAAGTTCAGTTTTGAATAAAAGAAAAATAGATAAAAATACACTAATTAAATTAAAGTTTTTTATTTGGCCTAATTATCGATTAGAAGATTTCGCTTGTATCAATCGTTATTGGTTTGATACCAACAATGGAAGTCGTTTCAGTATGGTAAGGACACATATGTATCCGAAATTTAAAAATGAACGGACTATGTACTGAAATAAAGTGAAATACAGATGAATTTACTTTATTTACCGTGCTGGATAGATTCCATATATGAAGACAAAAAAAAGAGCACATACGTTTTTTTACATTCCATTTTGATACAAGATACTAATTTAATGACATTTCAATATCTATAAATGATGAAAAAATATTCGTTATTTATTTTATTTTTAAATTAGGGGTATAATTTTTATCTTTTGTGAGTGTATACAAACATCCTTTTATCTACCTATTTGAATACAATTTCAAAATTGTTAATTTTTAACAAAATTAAGATTTTTTTATTATGTATTTTATTATGTATGCAAAAAAAAATGAGTAGCACTATTATTATTGATCAATAAAAAAAGATATTAATAAGGAAATTAAGGTTCAGTAAGGGGAGGAGGAAAAGATTTAATTTCATGGTAAAAAAGTCATTCATCCCGGTTATTTCGTACGAAGAAAAAGAAAAAAAGAAGGGGTCTATTGTATTTCAAATAATAAGGCTAACTAATAGGATCCGAACGCTTTCATCACATTTGGAATTGCACAGAAAAGACTATTTATCGAAGAGAGGCCTCCACAAAATTTTGGGAAAACGCCAAAGGATGCTGTCTTATTTATCAAATAAAAATAGAATACGTTATAAACAATTAATTAATCAGTTAAATATTCGTGACTTAAAAACGCGCTAATTTAAAGAGTGGTTTTGAATTATTTGATTTATTAGATCTTGAATTTTAATGAACTTATTTTAACTTTTAGTAATTCATGAAAGAATAAATGGGGGTAAAACTTATGAATCTACCATCTACAAGAAGCGACCTCATGATAATAAATATGGGCCCCCACCACCCATCAATGCATGGCGTTCTTCGACTCATCGTTACTCTCGACGGTGAAGATGTTATTGATTGTGAACCAATATTAGGATATTTACATCGAGGAATGGAAAAAATTGCGGAAAACCGAACAATTATACAATATTTGCCTTATGTAACACGTTGGGATTATTTAGCTACCATGTTCACAGAAGCAATAACCGTAAATGGGCCAGAGTTGTTAGGAAATATCCAAGTGCCTAAAAGAGCCAGCTATATCCGAACAATTATGTTGGAATTGAGTCGTATAGCTTCGCATCTCTTATGGCTTGGTCCTTTTATGGCAGATATTGGGGCGCAGACTCCTTTCTTCTATATTTTTAGAGAAAGAGAATTAGTATATGATCTATTTGAAGCCACCACTGGTATGAGAATGATGCATAATTTTTTTCGTATTGGAGGAGTAACCGCCGATTTACCTTATGGCTGGATCGATAAATGTTTAGATTTTTGCGATTATTTTTTAACAGGAGTTACTGAATATCAAAAACTTATTACGCGAAATCCTATTTTTTTAGAACGAGTTGAGGGGGTAGGCATTATTGGAAAAGAGGAAGTAAAAAATTGGGGTTTATCGGGTCCAATGCTGCGAGCTTCTGGAATACAATGGGATCTCCGTAAAGTTGATCATTATGAGTGTTACGACGAATTTGATTGGGAAGTACAGTGGCAAAAAGAAGGAGATTCGTTAGCTCGTTATCTAGTTCGAATTGGCGAAATGACAGAATCCATAAAAATTATTCAACAGGCTCTAGAAGGAATTCCGGGGGGGCCATATGAAAATTTAGAAATCCGATACTTTGATAGAGAAAAGAATACAGAATGGAATGATTTTGACTATCGATTTATGAGTAAAAAACCTTCTCCCACATTTGAATTGCCGAAACAAGAACTCTATGTTAGAGTTGAAGCCCCAAAGGGAGAATTGGGAATTTTTTTAATAGGGGATCAGAGCGTTTTTCCTTGGAGGTGTAAAATTCGCCCGCCTGGTTTTATCAATTTGCAAATTCTTCCTCAGTTAGTTAAAAGAATGAAATTGGCTGATATTATGACAATACTCGGTAGCATAGATATCATTATGGGAGAAGTTGATCGTTGAAATGATAATTGATAGAACAGAAGTACAAGAGATCAATTCTTTTTCTAGATTGGAATTTTTAAAAGAGTCTTATGGAATTATATGGATACTTATTCCTATTTTTACTCCTGTATTGGGAATCACAATGGGTGTACTAGTAATTGTATGGTTAGAAAGAGAAATATCTGCAGGGATACAACAACGTATTGGCCCTGAATACGCCGGACCTTTAGGAGTTCTTCAAGCTTTAGCCGATGGGTCAAAACTTCTTTTCAAAGAAAATCTCTTTCCATCTAGAGGAAATACTAGTTTATTCAGTATTGGACCATCCATAGCAGTCATATCTATTTTAATAAGCTATTCAGTAGTTCCTTTTGGTTCTCGCCTTGTTTTATCAGATCTCAATATCGGTCTTTTTTTATGGATTGCCGTTTCAAGTATTTCTCCCATTGGACTTCTTATGTCAGGATACGGGTCAAATAATAAATATTCTTTTTTAGGTGGTCTACGAGCTGCTGCTCAATCGATTAGTTATGAAATACCATTAACTTTATGTGTGTTATCAATATCTCTACGTGCGGTTCGTTAAAACAAAAATTATTTTCTATGTCTTCCTTTATAGTGGGATGCATTGAGTAAATATCTTCATTTTTTATTCAGTAATTTGGCTGGATGAACTAAATCAAAAAGTTATGTGAGTGAAAGAAAACAGCTTATAAATAAAAAGGCAGTAAAAAAAAGGAGTCTCGTTTTCTATGTATAAAAGTTAGAGAGCTGAACGGAAATAAACATAAGCAGAATAAATAGTTTCCCCCAAGATTAGGTAATTAGTCATCCTGACTTGAAGCGGGTTAAAAAGATCCACCAGAGTGAGTTTTCACTATCGTTTATATGTATTATCATACATGGATTACCTTTCTTTAACAGATGATTGAACAAAAAAAAACGAGTGGATGAGTAGAAACACCAAGATACACAAAGGATTTGTAATGGAGATTATATAAAAGAATATTTATTGGGGCTTTAAATTGGTAGAAATGATCAGGAAATACTCCCCACGATTCCGATCCAGAGTATGCTCCTATCCCTCGATTAAATAAATGACTATTGTAAACGAAATAATCCTTTGTTTTGATTTTGTAAATTCACTCTTCGCAGAAACAAAAAGAAGAATAGAAACGAAAAAAAAAGAGAGAAAGAAATACAATTACAATATATAAATATAGATAGCATTCGTATCATAATTCATGAATTTATGTATAATTCTTATTCGTAAGTTAAAAGAAAGAGTTATTGATATCTTTATAGGGAGTATTTGATTAAAGAATTAAGTTATTACTCAACAAAGAAAACTTAAAATGATTACTGAAATTATTAAATCAAAGGATGAGATCAATTCAGAAGAACTTTAATTTTTTTAATTTATATTAAAATTAAAAAATTTATATTATTAATAATATGAAAATATATGAAAATTTTTTTTATTAAAGTAGAACAGACAGAATTTAATTGGTCTAATTCGGGATCGTACAAAAAATTTTCATATTATATATTTTATAAACATATCAAGATAAATTTATAAACATATCAAGATAAAATAATACCGACCCAAGCTTTAGATTTATTTAAGGACCCCAAGGAGCCGTATGCGGTGAAAATCTCATGTACGGTTCTGGAATAGCGATGGAAACAGTGATGGTATCACCGACTATAATTATCTAATAGTTCAAGTACAGTTGATATAGTTGAGGCACAATCAAAATATGGTTTTTTCGGGTGGAATTTATGGCGTCAACCTATAGGGTTTATTATTTTTCTAATTTCTTCCCTAGCAGAATGTGAACGATTACCTTTTGATTTACCAGAAGCAGAAGAAGAATTAGTAGCAGGTTATCAAACGGAATACTCGGGTATAAAATTTGCTTTATTTTATGTTGCTTCCTATTTAAACCTATTAGTTTCTTCATTATTTATAACAGTTCTTTATTTGGGCGGTTGGAATTTCTCTATTCCGTACATATTTGTTTCTTACTTTTTTGAAATAAATAAAACATACGGTGTTTTTGAACTGACAATTGATATGTTTATTACATTAGCTAAGACTTATTTGTTCTTGTTCATTTCTATCACAACAAGATGGACTTTACCTAGGATAAGAATGGACCAGTTATTGAATCTTGGATGGAAATTTCTTTTACCTATTTCTCTCGGTAATCTATTATTAACAACCTCTTTTCAACTATTTTCACTGTAAAAGAATATAATATTATATATTTCTTACTTGGATCAAACAAGAGAAAAAAACAAAGATAAACTTATATATATTCACGATATGTTTTCTATGATAACTGGGTTCATGAACTATGGTCAACAAACAGTACGGGCTGCAAGGTACATTGGTCAAAGTTTCATGATTACCTTATCCCACGTAAATCGTTTACCCATAACTATTCAATATCCTTATGAAAAGGTAATCGCCGCGGAGCGTTTGCGTGGTCGAATACATTTTGAATTTGATAAATGTATTGCTTGCGAAATATGTGTTCGTGTATGTCCTATAGATTTACCCGTCGTTGATTGGAAATTGGAAACTGATATTCGAAAGAAACGATTACTTAATTACAGTATTGATTTCGGAATCTGTATATTTTGTGGTAACTGTGTTGAGTATTGTCCAACAAATTGTTTATCAATGACTGAAGAATATGAACTTTCTACTTATGATCGTCACGAATTAAATTATAATCAAATAGCTTTGGGTCGTTTACCAATGACAGTAATTGATGATTATACAATTCGAACAATTTTGAATTCGACTCAAATAAAAAATAAATAAATCCTTGATTAAAGAAAATTTTTTAATTAATACTATTTAGTTTTTATTTAAAGAAATGAGTTTTTCCTTTTTGTTTGGTCTCAATAATTAATAACCACAAATATCAACAGGTGATTGGTTAATAAAAATTACGTCTTAATTTGTTTTGTATTGAAATTTCATTAATTAATATCTCTGATATTATTTATATTATTTTATTATTTCGAAATGGATAGTTTACTAGCTCTATTCGAGCTACTCTTATTCTATTCAGAGAAAACATTAAATTTTTACAATAAATGTACCCCCATTAATTCATACCTCTCTGGTTCTCAATAAGGCCATGAAAAAGATTTCGATTTATCTATCTCTTATCTTACATATAATGGATTTGCATGGACCCATACATGATTTTTTTTTAATCTTTCTGGGATTAGGTCTTATCTTAGGAGGTATAGGAGTAGTATTACTTACCAACCCAATTTATTGTGCCTTTTCGTTAGGATTAGTTCTTGTTTCTATATCTCTATTCTATATTCTATCCAATTCATATTTTGTAGCTGCTTCCCAACTCCTTATTTACGTAGGAGCTATAAATGTTTTAATAATATTTGCTGTGATGTTTATGAATGGTTCAGAATATTACAAAGATTTTAATCTTTGGACAATTGGTAATGGGGTTACTTTGCTCGTTTGTACAAGTATTTTTGGTTTACTAATTACTATTATTACAGATACGTCATGGTATGGAATTATTTGGACTACAAGATCAAACCAGATTATAGAGCACGATTTGATAAGTAATAGTCAACAAATAGGAATTCATTTATCAACAGATTTTTTTCTTCCATTTGAATTCATTTCGATAATTCTTTTAGCGGCTTTGATAGGTTCAATTTCCGTGGCGCGCCAATAATAAATCTATCAAATTATCAACAAATTAAACGTTATTTTGTGTTATCACAGTTATTTTCCTTCGATTTAGAATTTAAAATTGTTTATGTCTAAAATATAAATTCTTTTATTCGACCGATTTCCAATATATTTCTTTGTTACATACTTTATTTTATATACTAGTCAATTGAATGCCTTGCTTTGTTGTTCATATTATATTTAAATGAATCGAAATAAATAAGGAGTTGAAAAATGATGCTCGAACATGTACTTGTTTTGAGTGCCTACTTATTTTCTATCGGCATATATGGATTGATTACCAGCCGAAATATGGTTAGAGCTCTTATGTGTCTTGAACTTATACTGAATGCGGTTAATGTAAATTTAGTAACATTTGCTGATTTTTTTGATAGTCGCCAATTAAAAGGAAATATTTTCTCCATTTTTGTTATAGCCATTGCAGCCGCTGAAGCAGCTATTGGACCTGCTATTCTTTCGTCAATTTATCGTAACAGAAAATCAACTTATATCAATCAATCGAATTTGTTGAATAAGTAATATAGATTATAAGTACCATTAAACAAACTATAGAAATTAGAATATTCATAAATTCGAATTAGCGGATATTATACATAATGTCTAATCATGTTTGCAAAATATAGAAGAAATCAAAGTATCTTGGTTCTTTCCCACGAGTGGATCTCTAAGTGCATTGATTAGAAAAATTCTGGTAAATCTAAATTGTTGATTGATCTAGTATATAAATATATGAGTCATTTACAAGTTTACTAGATCGAAAATATTTTATTAAAAAAAATCGATAGATCCAATGTCACATTCCGTAAAGATTTATGATACGTGTATAGGGTGTACTCAATGTGTCCGAGCTTGCCCCACAGATGTATTAGAAATGATACCTTGGGACGGGTGTAAAGCTAAGCAAATTGCTTCTGCTCCAAGAACAGAGGATTGTGTGGGTTGTAAAAGATGTGAATCCGCTTGTCCAACGGATTTCTTGAGTGTTCGAGTTTATTTGTGGCATGAAACAACTCGAAGTATGGGTCTAGCTTATTGATACGTTCCAAAAAATACGACTTGAATACGACTACATTTTATTTTTTTAACTTTACCGACAAAAGCGCGTGCTCAAAAAAAATTTTTTTGAGCGCGCGCTTTTCTGGTCCAAGTGTATCTTGTTTTTACCACGAAATTTTTTCCTTGGTTAACAATAGTTGTAGTTTTGCCAATATTTTCGGGTTCCTTAATTTTATTATTTCCTCATAGAGGAAATAAGGTAATTAAATGGTATACTATAGGTATATGCATAATAGAACTCCTTCTAACAACCTATGCATTCGGGTATCATTTCCAATTGGACGAGCCAGTAATCCAATTGACAGAGGATTATAAATGGATAAATTTTTTTGATTTTTCCTGGAGATTGGGAATAGATGGAATTTCTATAGGCCCCATTTTGCTGACGGGGTTTATAACAACTTTAGCTACTTTAGCGGCTCGGCCGGTTACTCGAGAATCCCGATTATTCCATTTCTTGATGTTAGCAATGTATAGTGGTCAAATAGGACCATTTTCTTCTCAAGACATTTTACTTTTTTTCATTATGTGGGAATTAGAATTAATTCCAGTTTATCTACTTATATCAATGTGGGGAGGAAAGAGACGTTTGTATTCAGCTACAAAATTTATTTTGTATACTGCAGGAAGTTCCGCTTTCTTATTAATGGCAATTCTAGGTATTTCTTTAGTTGGTTCTAATGAACCAACATTAAATTTTGAAACATCAGCTAATCAATCGTATCCTGTAGCACTTGAAATTCTATTATATATTGGATTTTTTATTGCTTTTGCTGTTAAATCGCCGATTATACCCTTACATACTTGGTTACCAGACACTCATGGAGAGGCACATTACAGTACTTGTATGCTTCTAGCGGGAATTTTATTAAAAATGGGAGCGTATGGATTGGTTCGGATCAATATGGAATTATTACCCCGCGCCCATTCTATTTTTTCTCCTTGGTTGATGATGGTCGGTACAATTCAAATAATCTATGCAGCTTCAACATCTCCCGGTCAACGTAATTTAAAAAAAAGAATAGCTTATTCCTCCGTATCTCATATGGGTTTCATAATTATAGGACTTGGTTCTATAAGCGATACAGGACTCAACGGATCCATTTTACAAATAATCTCTCATGGATTTATTGGAGCTGCACTATTTTTCTTGGCAGGAACGAGTTATGATCGAATACGTCTCGTTTATTTCGATGAAATGGGCGGAATGGCTATCACACTTCCAAAAATATTTACGATTTTCAGTATGTTATCAATGGCCTCTCTTGCATTACCGGGCATGAGTGGTTTTGTTGCAGAATTGATAGTATTTTTTGGAATACTTTCTAGCCAAAAATTTCTTTTAATGCCAAAAATACTAATTTCTTTTGTAATGGCAATTGGAATAATATTAACTCCTATTTATTCATTATCTATGTTACGACAGATGTTCTATGGATACAAGCTTTTTAATGGTAATGCCCCAAACTCCTATTTTTGGGATTCTGGCCCCCGAGAATTGTTTGTTTTGATATCTATTCTTTTACCCGTAATATACATTGGTATTTATCCAGATTTCGTTTTCTCACTATCGGTTGACAAAGTCGAAGCCCTTCTATCTAATTATTTTTATCCATAGTTTTCGTGAGTAAAACAAAAAATGAAATAAAAATACTATTTTTTTTTTAATTGTTTGTTCGACAATAAAAAATAAATTATTTTTAGAAATTGGATAAAAAAAGATTATAATTTTATTATAACCGGGTATGTCATCAAGCGAGAACCTTTTGATTTACTTCATTCACATTACTTGATTCAAAAGGTTCTCGTTTGATTACAAGAAGTTTTCTTATATACACTTAGACTATCCTATGTTTATTTTATATTTTTCAAGTAAGTTCCTTTCTTAAATTCAACTTAAATTCAATTAGAGGCTAATGTAAATGAACCATAACTATGCAACCCTATTCCTAATAAATTAACCCCAAAATAACACATCCAAATTATAAGAAAGCCCAGAGAGGCCACAATTGCAGAATTTACACTTTCAAAATTTTTTTTTGTTCTAATATGTAAATAAATTGCAAATATGGTCCAAGTAATAAATGCCCAAGTCTCCTTTGGATCCCAATTCCAATATGATCCCCATGCTTCATTAGCCCATACTGCTCCCGAAAGAATACCTATTGTTAAAAAGATAAAGCCTAAACTAATAATACGAAAACTCCAAAGATCTAATTGTTCAATCAATTGAAACCTGAAATAATTGATAGAAGAAATAAAATAAGTGTTTATTAAACGATTATTTTTTTCTATTATGTATTGAATCTCGACCAGCGAAAATGGCTCATTTACTAAATTTTTGCTTTTAGTAAAAGTCCTTATAAAATTTTGAAATGAAATGACTAGAAGAACTAGTGATAATAATGATCCACATAAGAGAGCTGCATAGCCCAACACCATCATACTTACATGCATCATTAACCAATGGGATTGGAGGGCGGGTACTAATATTTCGTATCGATTCATTTCAGTTAAAAGACCCGAAATAGCAAAACCTTGGGTAAAAATAGCACTTGGCGTGGTTATTTCGTTTAAATAATTTTTTTTTTTTTTTAAATGCGGAATCATATGAATACTGGAGAAACTCCACGAAAGAAAAATTAATGATTCATATAAATTACTTAATGGTAAATGTTGTAAATAAATCCAACGAGTAACTAATAATCCTGTTATACAGGAAAAAGTTGCCATCATGCCCTTTTCTGACGAATCATATAACCCTACTATTTCATTTAGTAATAAGATTAGCAAATTAATTGTAATTACAATTGAAACGACTGAAAAGGATATATATCTTAATATATGCTGTAAAATTGAAAAGATCATAAAAAATTTTTAAATAAAAAAAGTTAATTGAATTCAGTATAGGACTTACTCTTTTAGAAGAGGCCATGCCGCCACTCGGACTCGAACCGAGATGCTCTAGCACTGCTTCCTAAGAGCAGCGTGTCTACCGATTTCACCATAGCGGCTTGTTCGAAATCATAATAACCTTTTTATATTCAATTGTCAAGAGTGAAGTAATCAATTCAATATAAATTTCTATATTTTTGATTGATCCTCCGGTTGAAACATAGGATCTAAATTTGGCGTATTCGGACTATAATCACTTAAGTAAAAGGATTTTTTATTATTTTTTTTATTGGGTTAAACTAAAAGTTAGGATATATCTATTGATAATAACTTAAAGAAAGAATGATTTATAAAACACATTTTTAATTTAATTAATTAGTTTGAATGACCTATTAGTGAATACAAATTTTCTATATGCTCTTCTCTAATTAGTTTATTAAATATATTCAATATACCTTTAATATACTAAATACTAAAATATAATAAATACTAAAGTAATGCTCTAAAATATAGACAATAAAAGCTAAATTTTTTTATTATCGAATCGATGAGGATTTTTATTTTCCTCATCATAAAAACGTTAAAGCATACTCAAAAGAAAGGTTAAATCTTGTTTTGTTCTTGGATTTATTCTTTATTTCAAAAAAAAAATATCTAAATAAATATTTTTATTTAGATATTTTTTTTTTGAATTATATATATATTTATATTAATTTGTATAAATATTAACTTAAACCTTTTTTTTTTTTTATTTTTTTAGTTTTTTTTTTTATTTTTTTTTTTATTTTTTTAATATAATACAATTTTAAAAAATTTTACAATTTTAAAAAATTTTTTCTAACTTGTAATATAAAATAAAAAATAAAACTTCAAAAGAAATTAGAAACAAAGTTGACTGTCTACCGACTACTTTTCAAATCAAAACAATTCATATTATTCCAATCTTTGATTATTTATTTGTTGCATAAAAAAAACTTTTTGAATTCCTTGTAGAAAGAGATTTACCTAACGAAAAGGCTTTCAATGCTGCCCAATATCCTTTCTTTTTCCAAATATTTTTACGAATACGTTTTTTTGAGATAGAAGTACGTTTTTTCGGAACTGCCATTAAAAAATTATAATCAGTTTTTAGTTTATATAGTTGGATGTCAAAGACATCTATTATCTAATGTTCAAACTCAATTGTTCTTTATTATCCAGCTATTTATTTTTTTTATAGATTATACTGCTTTCATAAAAATATGAATATAGAAAAAGAAAAATCGCGTAAATATACAGTACTGGGAACAAAAAATATATATAAATAATTTTTCTATTCTAGATAATATCGAATAATTCATATTTATTTTATTGTTTCTCTTATATCTTCTATCCTCATTCAAATCCATATCTATAAAATTAGCTATGCCATAAAAATCTAATTGATTAAATTTGATCTGATAACAAAAAAAATACAAAAAAAGACTGTGTACCCTTATTTAATATCCCTGTATAGCTTATTTTTGTAGCTCTACATGCAATGCATTTAGACAGGTAATAAAATTTTGCTAAAATACATACTAAAAAATACCAAAAATTTGAATAAATCAACCGCTATACCTTTACCTTATTAATTTTTTAAATTAATCGGCAAGGCGCACAAAAAAAAAAATAGTACATCTAATTTTAAATAATTTAAAAAGTTCCAATATAAATAATTTTATTTTTATAAAAGCTTAAAAGATATATTTTTTTTTAATTCCTCCTTTATAATTTTATATAAAATCAAGTCGACAGTTATAATCTTTAATAAAAAAAGTAAAGTCTTTTATTACAATAAAAGACAATCAACTCAGTTCAAAAAAAAAATATTAATTATTATAAATACCTTAACTACAATACATAACTTTTGGGGTAAAAATGATAGTTTTTTATTTTAGGATTTATATCAAATACTTCTTTTCGTGTAATTATTTCTCCTTTCTATATAGATATAGAAATTGTTGTAATACTTAATAATACGTAATCCTAATTAAGATGAAAATCGAAATTTTCATCTTTTTAATATGATTTTACAAAAAAAGTACTATGTTTATTTTTTTTTTTTCAATAGTAATTTGTTCATTTGAACAATTTTAATCTCTTGATTTGATGAAATTTTTAAAATAGTAAAAAAAAAGGGGGTTCAAAAAAATTTAGGACTCCAAATTTTTTAGTAATTTTTTATTTTATTAACCGATCCTTTCCTTTGCATTTCAAAAAACAAAATAACAGACGTTAAATCAGAAACAATTAACTAAGATAAAACTAAAATGATTTTTATGGAATATACATATCAATATTCATGGATTTTACCTTTTATTCCCCTTCCAGTTCCTATATTAATAGGAGTAGGACTTATACTTTTTCCAACGGCAACAAAAGATCTTCGCCGTATATGGGTTTTTCCTAGTGTTTTATTCTTAAGTATAGTTATGAGTTTTTCAACTTATTTATTTATTCAACAAAAAAATAACCCTTCTATTTATCTAGCTATATGGTCTTGGACTATCAATAATGACTTTTCTTTAGAATTTGGTTTTTTGGTTGATCCACTTACTTCTATTATGTTAATATTAATCACTACGGTGGGAATTCTGGTTATTATTTATAGTGACAATTATATGTCTCATGATCTGGGATATTTGAGATTTTTTGCTTATATGAGTTTTTTCAATACTTCAATGTTAGGGTTAGTTACTAGCTCGAATCTGATACAAATTTATTTTTTTTGGGAATTAGTTGGAATATGTTCTTATCTATTAATCGGTTTTTGGTTCACCCGGCCTACTGCTGCGAATGCTTGTCAAAAGGCGTTTGTAACTAATCGCGTGGGAGATTTTGGTTTATTATTAGGAATTTTGGGTTTTTATTGGATAACGGGAAGTTTAGAACTTTGGGATTTGTTTGAAATATTCAATAACTTGGTTTATAACAATGAAGTTAATTTTTTATTTGCTATTTTGTGTGCCTTTCTATTATTTGTTGGTGCAATTGCTAAATCTGCTCAATTTCCCCTTCATGTATGGTTACCCGATGCTATGGAAGGTCCTACCCCTATTTCGGCTCTTATACATGCCGCTACTATGGTAGCGGCCGGAATTTTTCTTGTCGCCCGTCTTCTCCCTCTTTTAATAGTTGTCCCTTACATAATGAATATAATAACTTTTATAGGTATAATAACCTTGCTTTTAGGGGCCACTTTAGCTCTTGCTCAAAAAGATATTAAGAGAGGTTTAGCTTATTCTACAATGTCTCAATTAGGTTATATGGTATTGGCTCTAGGTATGGGTTCTTATCGAGCTGCTTTGTTTCATTTGATTACTCATGCTTATTGTAAAGCATTGTTGTTTTTAGGATCTGGATCGATTATTCATTCAATGGAAACTATTGTTGGCTATTCTCCAGATAAAAGCCAGAATATGGCTTTTATGGGAGGTTTAAGAAAACATATACCTATTACAAAATTTTTTTTTTTAATAGGTACACTTTCTCTTTGTGGTATTCCACCTCTTGGATGTTTTTGGTCCAAAGATGAAATTCTTAATGATAGTTGGTTGTATTCGCCTATTTTTTCAATAATAGCTTTTGCCACCGCGGGATTAACTGCATTTTATATGTTTCGGATCTATTTATTGACTTTTGAAGGGCATTTAAATGTTTATTTCCAAACTTACAGTGGAAAAAAAAAAAGCTCGGTCTATTCACTATCTTTATGGGGTAGAGAGGGGCAAAGGGTGATTAAATATAATTTTTGCTTATTTTCTTTATTAAAATTAAAAAAGAATAATGAGGAAAGGATTACTTTTTTTTTTAAAAAAAAATATCGCATTTATTTTAATGTTAATTGTAATGTAAGAAGTATGACAGTTCCTTTCTTTACTATTCCAAATTTCGAAACTAATAATTTTTTTTCCTATCCCCATGAGCCGGACAATACGATGCTATTTCCTATGCTTGTATTAGGTTTATTTACTTTATTCATTGGAGTTATAGGAATTCCTTTATTCAATAAAGAAGGAATGCAGTTGGATATACTATCCAAAGTGTTAACTCCGTCTATAAACCTTTTACATCAAAATAAAAAAAAATGGATGGACTGGGATTGGTATGAATTTATAACAAATGCGACTTTTTCACTCAGTATAGCGTCTTTTGGAATCCTGAAAGCATTCTTTTTATATAAGCCTCTTTATTCATCTTTACAAAATTTCAATTTCTGTAATTCATTTGTTAAAAGTATTCCTAATAAACTTAAATTTATTAGAGATAAAATAA